TTATGTCCCCCTTTTGCCGAAGTAAATAGATCTAGGGCCTTTTTTTATCCACATTTTTTTTTCATTCATGTATTGCAAATAGGTTATCTGTAGGATTGGATTTTTTTCTTTTTTGCTCTTTACGCGATATTTTGTATTTTATGTACCTTACCACAGCAATGTAATTAGGAATATAGAATCTCTATCAAATGCTGTTGGAAGAATGGTATCAATTGTTATTTGATACATTGTGGTCGGTAACGTCTGTGAATTAACAGAAACGGAAAGAGAGGGATTCGAACCCTCGGTAAACAAAAGCCTACATAGCAGTTCCAGTGCTACGCCTTGAACCACTCGGCCATCTCTCCTACGTAATCTTATTATTGACCAGAAACCGAGTGAATAGCGAGGCATTCATATTATTACAGTACAGGTACGACGGATCAATGATTCTATAGAAATCAAAAATTCCTTTCCAATTTATCAACAACAACTTATCTCATCAACTACCCCATCCATCTATTACAAATTAATGAATCGTACCATGGATTTTTCTATTCCATTTCAATATTTTTGCATGGAATGATTATTCCATCCTTTTTCTTCTTTGGATCATAACCAAATCTAAATTTCTCGAGTTATCAGAATCCATATCAAAATAAAGCCCTCGGTTATTCAACTTAGATGAAATAGTAATAGCTACACTCATTTGTATGCTACGAAATTTGGATGAGATCCAATCTGATTCAAAAGTATCCTATCTCTCTTTGTCCAAAAGGCGGACAATTTGAGCAGAAGGTCCACGTCTTTGTTTTTTTTTAGAATGAGTCGTCTGTTTTTATGTTATTTTGTACTACAATTCCTTTGTTTGTGGGATCATTTTCCCGAGGGATAATGAGAAGAATTATAGAATGGATTGCTAATTATGCCTAGATCTCGGATAAATGGAAATTTTATTGATAAGACCTCTTCAATTGTAGCCAATATTTTATTACGAATAATTCCGACAACTTTAGGAGAAAAAAAGGCATTTACCTATTACAGGGATGGTGTGATTTGATTCTTTTTTCTTTTTTTTTTTTTAGCCCTCACCCCAGTCTTAGAATAAAAAGACGTTGTTCGGAATAGAAAGAACCTAATTATGGAAAAACCTACGCTTGGTGAAGGTAAAGTTTGGAGATAGAACAATTCCTTCTGTCGTGTATCCTCGATTGATCCAGCCTCGGATACTTTAATTGTCGATTTTAGTATTGAACAAAAGGTTATACCTATAGGTTCTGTATTGCAGGTCCACTAGTACCAATAGGAGGCATAGGGGAAGAAGCACTACACCTAGGAATCAACAACACGAAAACTTTGTTATAAAATACCCTTTTCCTTATCGGTATTGGGACTAGCAAGAATGGTTGGGACAACAAACATCCATCTCGTTCGTACTTTGGATACCCGTATAACCATCAAAGATCGTTGAAGTGACTAATTCCCGGAAATAGTGGGCGTTGAGGACAAAGAAATCGTTGGAGTTATCATTTCTATCTAGCACTAATACGGTTGGTGTTAAGAAAAAACCTCTTGCGGGAAGGCTGGCTAGAGATTTCTTGTAAAAATACTAGCTCCTGTCAGTTCATAACGAGAATAGTGAAATTTTGATTCTATGGATTATTCCCCTTAGTATTATGCACAGAAGGGAGGAGCCGTATGAGATGAAAATCTCACGTACGGTTCTGGAACGGAGACTTTTTGAATAAAATGAACGACCGTAACGGATGTCGGCTCAATCCGAAGGAAATTATGCGGAAGCTTTACAGAATTATTATGAAGCTACGCGACCAGAAATCGATCCCTATGATCGAAGTTATATACTCTATAATATAGGCCTTATACACACAAGCAACGGAGAGCATACAAAGGCTTTAGAATATTATTTCCGGGCACTAGAACGAAACCCATTCTTACCACAAGCTTTTAATAATATGGCCGTGATCTGTCATTACGTGCGACTATCTCCACTATAGAAAGAAGGAAAAAAAAGAGCAAATTGACTAGTCAATACTAGAAAAAAAGGGCTTTCTACATATGCATCGTCCAAAGCAACGATTTGTATCAGCTGTAGCAATGAAAGAGACTTTAAAAAAATAGGAAAATACGGCCCACATACTATACTCTATGGATAAAGGATCGAATTGATAAAGAAAGCACCGTAAAGATCAATTATCGAGCTATCGGATCGATACAGTTAAGAACTGCTTACTTATGTCATGATATGGGATATCAAGTTAGGAATCAACTTATGTAATAGAGTGGATCCACTAAAGTATTGAGCAGCGGTGTAGCATCAGATCCCAAAGATAGTAAGTTCTTTTTTCTTATGGAAAAAGTCTTTTTCAAAGATTCTATATACATTTCATATATGAAACCGAGATAGTTACCTTTCAGAAAATTCTAAGGATATAGGGTATATCCATGCTTCACGCTTCTGAAGGTGGGAGAAAAGAGAAAACTAATTATTGATCTAAATTAG